GTTCCTGTAGTTGAATTACTGCAACGGCGGCTTTTCAGGCCGCAGATCTTGGAGAGAGGCCAAGTAGGAATTAGTATGGCTTATTTTATGCTTCTTTTAGGGGGATGTTTTGCTTTGGGAGCGTTGGCGGTTGCATCTAATCCTTCTCCCTATTATGGGGTAGTTGGTTTGGTTGTGGCCTCTGTTGTGGGGTGCGGCTGGCTACTGAGTTTGGGAGCTTCCTTTGTGTCACTCGTACTGTTTATGGTGTATTTGGGGGGGATGCTGGTGGTTTTTGTTTATTCGGTGTCCTTGGCGGCGGATCCTTTTCCTGAAGCTTGGGGGAGCCGGCAGGTTGTAATGTATGGTGTGGGGCTTATTTTGGTGCTGATGGTTGGGGGAGCTGTTGGAGGTTTTGCTGAGTGCTGGAAGTTGGGGGTGGTTACAGTTGATGGTGAGGGTTTGTCTTTTGCTCGGTTAGATTTTAGTGGGGTGGCAATGTTCTATTCGGAGGGGGCGGGGATATTTCTGATAGGGGGATGGGGGTTGCTGCTGACGCTGTTCGTTGTATTGGAGGTTGTACGAGGGTTATCTCGTGGGACGATTCGAGCAGTTTAGGTTGGGGGTTCAGAGAATAGTTTAATGCAGAATACCAGCTTTGGGAGTTGGAGGTAGAGGTTTGAGTCCTCTTTTTCTGATGGTGGGGGTACACTCTAAGAAGGGTGTGGCCTTCACTCTTTGGCTTACAAGACCAATGTTTTTATAAACTATTAGAGTGTTAGTAGTTGAGTAGTTTGTTTTCTAGGGCGCCGGCGATGGGGAAGAGGATTAGGAGGGTGAAGAAGTAAGTGAGGGAGGCTAGTTGGCCAATGATGATGAAGGGATGCTCTACTGGTTGGCTACCCACTCATGTGAGAATAAGTAGGTTTGCGGTTAAGGTTCAGAATAGGAGTTGGGACAGAGGGCGGAAGGCTATTGTACGCTGTTTGGATTTGTGGAGGAGGGGGCATAGAAATAGGATTAGTACGGATGCAGCTAAGGCTAGGACTCCTCCAAGTTTGTTGGGAATAGAGCGTAGGATGGCGTATGCAAAGAGGAAGTATCACTCTGGCTTGATGTGAGGGGGTGTGACTAGGGGGTTGGCTGGGGTGAAGTTCTCTGGGTCGCCTAGTAGGTTAGGTGAGAATAGGGCTAGGGTGGTTAGTGGCAAAAGCAGGAGTGTAAGGCCTAGGATATCCTTGAGGGAGAAGTAGGGGTGGAATGGAATTTTGTCACAGTTTGAGACGATGCCTAGGGGGTTGTTTGAGCCGGACTCGTGAAGGAAGGTGAGGTGAATTAGGGTGAGGCCTGCGATTGCGAAGGGGAGAAGAAAGTGTAGGGCGAAGAATCGGGTTAGCGTTGGGTTATCGACGGAGAAACCCCCTCAGGCTCATTCTACGAGGGTTTGGCCGATGTAGGGGATAGCTGAAAATAGGTTGGTGATGACTGTAGCCCCTCAGAATGATATCTGTCCTCATGGCAGGACGTACCCTACGAAGGCGGTTGCTATGAGGGTGAGGAGGAGGATAACCCCTGTGTTTCAGGTTTCTTTGTATAGGTAGGAGCCGTAGTAGAAGCCTCGTCCAATGTGGAGGTAGATGCAGATGAAGAAGAATGAGGCTCCGTTTGCATGTAGGTTGCGAATTAGTCAGCCGTACTGTACGTCTCGGCATGTGTGAGCGACGGATGAAAAGGCGAGGGTTGTGTCTGCGGTGTAGTGTGTGGCTAGCAGTAGGCCGGTTAGGATTTGTATTGTTAGGCAGATACCTAAGAGGGAGCCAAAGTTTCATCAGGTGGAGATGTTTGAGGGGGTGGGAAGGTCAATTAGGGAGTTGTTGACTATTTTTAGTAGCGGGTGTGATTTTCGGATGTTGGGGGCCATTAATTTTGTGCCTCTGTGTTGATAGGATAAGGAGGATGGATACGGCGAAGGATCCTAGGTAGGTTTTGATCAACCCTGTGTGGAGGGTGGTGGAGGTCTTGGCTGCTAGGAGTTGTAGGTCGGCGAGGCCTTCGGGGCCTATTTTTTTGTATCAGGATAGGTCGATGAGGTGGGAGGCAATGCTTTGTCCGCCATTTAGTAGCTTTGTGGAGGTAAGGCGATGCGTTAGTGGGTTGAAGTATCCTAGTGTGGAGGAGAAGTTTAGGGGGATGCTTTGCTTGGGTTGGGTTAGAGCATGGGCTATATTTGATAGCTCTAGGGCTAGGAGAATTCCTAGGATTGTAACGATGATGGCTGCAGTTTTTGTAAGGGTGGGTATGGTTATTGGGGGGATTTTTGTGGGGGGGATGTAGGTTGTGATGAGTAGGCCTGCTAGAATGCTGCCTAGGGCGAGGCGGGTGATTGGGTTAGTGATTGTTGGGTTGTTTTCGTTTATTGGGACGATTGTGGGTGTGCGGGTGAATCCTGTTTGGACTAGGAGGGTTATGCGGATGCTGTAGGTTGCGGTGAATGATGTGGCTAGGAGTGTTAGGGTTAGTGCTCAAGTGTTTAGGTAGGAGGTATTTAGGTTTTCGATGATGAGGTCTTTTGAGTAGAATCCTGCTAGGAATGGAGTTCCTATTAGGGCAAGGTTGCCGATGGTTAGGCAGGAGGTGGTTGTTGGGAGTGTTTTTTGTAGGCCCCCTATTTTTCGAATGTCCTGTTCTCCATTGAGGCTATGAATGATTGCCCCCGAGCATAGGAAGAGTATGGCTTTGAAGAAGGCATGCGTTGAGATGTGGAGGAAGGCTAGTTGTGGGAGGTTTAGTCCGATGGTAACTATTATCAGTCCTAGTTGGCTGGATGTGGAGAAGGCGATGATTTTTTTGATATCATTCTGTGTGAGGGCACATGTGGCGGCAAATAGTGTGGATAGAGCTCCGAGGCAGAGGCATAGAGTGAGGGCGGTTTGATTGTTGGTAAGTATGGAGTGAGTGCGGATGAGGAGGAAGATTCCGGCTACTACTATGGTGCTGGAGTGGAGTAGGGCAGAAACTGGGGTTGGGCCCTCTATGGCTGCTGGGAGTCAGGGGTGGAGACCAAATTGGGCTGATTTTCCCGTGGCGGCGAGGATGAGGCCTAATAGGGGTAGTGTTGGGGTTTGGGTGGCGGAGGCTTGTTGGATCTCTCATGTGTTTGTGGTTGAGGCTAGTCAGGCTATGCTTAGGATAAGGCCGATATCTCCGATTCGGTTGTAGAGTACGGCTTGGAGTGCGGCTGTGTTAGCTTCAGTTCGGCCTTGTCATCAGCCAATTAGTAGGAAGGATATGATTCCAACGCCCTCTCAGCCGATGAATAGTAGGAATATGTTGTTGGCGACGGTTAGGGTTAGTATTGCGATTAGGAATAGTAGGAGATAGAGGAAGAATTTTGTGATGTGTGGTTCTGTAGCTATGTATCATGTTGCGAATTGAAGGATGGATCATGTTACGAATAGTGCGATGGGGAAGAATAGTGTGGAGTATTGGTCTATTTTGAGGCTAAGGGGGATTTTGAAGTTTATGATGAATTTTCATTCTCAGCAGGAGACGATACTTTCTGTGCCTGAGTACGTGAAGAGGGTTGCTGGTACTAAGCTAATTAGGAAGGCTGTTTTGACGGAGCGTGTGATGGTAGTTGGGGAGTTTTGTAGGGTTTTTGATAGTAGGGGTAGTAGAGCAGGGGTAAGGATGGTTGCTAGCGTGAGGAGCATAGAGGTGTTGAGGAGTAATGCGGTTTCCATTACTTTTACTTGGATTTGCACCAAGATGGATGGCTCCTAAGACCAGTGGATTACTGTTATCCTTTAAAAGTAAGGGGGCTGAGGTTTTAGGCTCAGATGCAAGAGTTAGCAGTTCTTGTTGGTTTAACCTCCCCTCGGCAGGTAAGAAGGGTTTAACTTCTATTTTTAGAGTCACGGTCTAATGTTTGGGTTGAAACTATACTTGCATAGAGGGGCTCCGGAGATGAGCTCTGGTTTTAGGATCAGGAGTAGTATGGGGATTATGTGGAGGGCTATAAGGAGATGTTCTCGTGTGTTTGAGTTTTGGATAGATGTAATGTGGGTTGGTAGGGTGCCTCGTTGGGTTATCAGTAGTATAAATAAGGTATATGAAGCGGTTAGTAGGGTTGCAATTCCGGTTAGGATGATTGTGAGTGTGGATCAGTTGAATAGTGCGATTATGATGGTTAGCTCTGCTATAAGGTTTGTGGTGGGGGGCAGGGCTATGTTTGTGAGGTTGGCTAGGAGTCATCAGGTTGCTATAAGTGGAAGGAGGGGTTGGAGTCCTCGTGTTAGGAGGAGGATTCGGCTGTGCGTGCGTTCATAGTTTGTGTTGGCTAAGCAAAATAGCATTGAGGAGGTTAGTCCGTGAGAGATTATAAGGATTATAGCCCCTGAGAAGGCTCAGTGGGTTTGGATTATGGTTGCAGCAATGACTAGGCCTATGTGGCTTACGGAGGAGTAGGCGATGAGTGATTTTAGGTCTGTTTGGCGTAAGCAGATTGAGCTGGTTATTAGTGCTCCTCATAGAGCTAGTGTGAGGAATGGGTAGTGAAGTTGATTTGAGAGGGGGTTTGTTAGAAGGGTAATTCGTATGATGCCATATCCGCCTAGTTTGAGGAGTAGGGCAGCAAGTAGTATGGACCCTGCGATTGGGGCCTCTACGTGGGCTTTGGGGAGTCAGAGGTGGAGACCGTATAGGGGGGCTTTTACTATAAAGGCTGTTAGTAGGGCTAGGCCTGATAGAAGGTTTGTTCAGGAGTTGGTTGATGGTAGGGGGTGAGTTAGTTCTAAGATTGTTAGGTGTAGGGTGCCAATTTGTGTGTGGAGGTGTATGATAGTGACTAGTAGTGGCAGGGAGCTGATGAGGGTGTAGAATAGGAGGTAGATGCCAGCACTGAGTCGTTCTGGTTGGTTACCTCATCGTGTGATTAGAATCAGAGTGGGGATTAGGGTTGCTTCGAATGAGATGTAGAATAGTGTTAGTTCTGTGGTTGAGAAGGCTAGGAGGATAAATGGTTGGATTGTGATCAGAGTTAGGATGAAGATTCGTTTTCGTGTTGGGGGTTCGTGGTGTAGGTGGTTTTGGCTTGCGATGATTATGAGGGGGAGTAGTCAGCAGGAGAGTACTAGTAGGGGGGAGGAGATTTGGTCGATACCAGTTCATTGGGTTAGGTTTGTGTGGGGGTAGTATGTGGGGAGGAGTCATTGTAGGCTGAGGGTAGCGATTAGGAGGCTGTATGTAGTGGTGTTTGTCCATAGGAATTTTTGGGGAGATAGGAGTGCTGTGGGGATGAGTATGATTGTTGGGAGGATAATTTTTAGCATTGTAGGAGATTTAGGTTGTGTAGGTGGTCAGAGCCATGGGTTCGGGTAGAGGCTACTAGTATTGCTAGACCAGTGCCTGCTTCGCAGGCTGAGAATGTGAGTATAAGTACTGGTATTAGGGTAAAGGATGCTGCTTGGTTTTCGATGGGTCAGATTGATAGGGCGAGGTACAGGGATAGTATTATGCTTTCTAAACATAGTAGGGCGGAGATTAGGTGGGTTCGGTGGAAGGCTAGTCCTAAGCAGCTTAGGGCGAATGCTGAATAGAAGCCTAGGTGGGGGAGAGACATAGAGAAAGTCATAGGGTAGGGCTATGGTCTGTTGAGTCGAAATCAACTGTCTTGATTAGACTAACTTTCTATGTTTATTCTGCTCATTCTAGGCCTCCTTGCGCTCACTCGTAGATTAGTCCTAGTGTTAATAGGAGAATGATAGTGGAGGCCCAGGTTAGGGTGGTGATGGGGGATTGAAGTTGGATGGCTCAGGGGATAGGAAGTAGGAGTGCGATTTCTAGATCGAAAAGAAGGAATAGGATTGCTACTAGGAAGAATCGGATTGAGAATGGGAGGCGGGCGGAGCCGAGGGGGTCAAAGCCGCATTCGTAGGGGGATAGTTTTTCTGAGTCGGGGTTTGTTTGGGCTAGTCAGAAGTTTAGTGTGGTTAGGATGATGCTTAGGGTGAGGGAGAGGGTAAGTATAAATGTGATTGTGTTGATTGCTCTTCTCTGGGGTTACACCAGATTTTAGAGATTGGAAGTCAATTGTAATTAGTATACTAGAAGAGCAGGATCCTCATCAGTAGATGGTTATATAGAGGAATAATCAGATGACGTCTACGAAGTGTCAGTATCAGGCTGCTGCTTCGAATCCGAAATGGTGGTTTGATGTAAAATGGAATTTGATTAATCGTAGAAGACAGACAGATAGGAAGGAGGATCCGATGATTACGTGGAGTCCGTGGAATCCTGTGGCGACAAAGAAGGTTGAACCGTATACGCCATCAGCGATTGAAAATGGGGCTTCGTAATATTCCATTGCTTGAAGTGCGGTAAAGTAAAATCCTAGCAGGATTGTTAATGTAAGAGCATGGATTGCTTGTTTTCGGTTGCTCTCTGTAATGCTGTGGTGGGCTCATGTTACGGTGACACCAGAGGCTAGGAGGATAGCTGTATTTAGTAGGGGAACTTCTATAGGGTTAAGGGGGTTGATTCCTGTTGGGGGTCATTGTCCGCCTAATTCTGGGGTTGGGACTAGGCTAGAGTGGAAGAAGGCTCAAAAGAAGCCCAGGAAGAAGAAGGCTTCTGATGTGATGAAGAGGATCATGCCATATCGTAGGCCTTTTTGGACTGTGGGGGTGTGGTGGCCTTGGAAGGTGCTCTCTCGTACGATATCTCGTCATCATTGTAGTATGACTAGGATTATGGACAGTAGGCCTAGGGTTAGAAGTTGTGAGGAGTTGTGGTGGAATCATATGATTAGCCCTGAGGTGGTGAGCAGGGCGGCAGTTGCTCCGAAGATGGGTCAGGGGCTTGGGTCTACTATGTGGTAGGAGTGTGCTTGGTGGGCCATTAGATGTTTTCCTGTAAGTATAGGCTTAGTAGGAGAACGAAGACGTAAGCTTGGATTATGGCTACTGCCACTTCTAGAATGGTGAGTAGGAGTAGGATTGAGGCAGTTAGGATGGATACTGTTGGTATGATGGGGAGTAGGGCGATGGTAGCTGTGGAAATTAGTTGGATGAGTAGGTGCCCTGCTGTGAGGTTTGCGGTAAGGCGGACTCCTAGGGCTAATGGGCGAATAAGTAGGCTGATAGTTTCGATTATGATTAGGGCGGGAATTAGTGGCGTTGGAGTGCCTTCAGGTAGTAAGTGTCCTAGAGAGATTGAGGGTTGGTTTCGTAGGCCTGTAATGACCGTAGCAAGTCAGAGTGGGAAGGCTAATGCTATGTTTATTGATAATTGAGTGGTTGGGGTGAATGTATAGGGTAGGAGACCGCATAGATTGATTGTGAGTAGTAGTATTATTAGTGATGTTAGGATTAGGGCTCACTTGTGGCCGCTTTTGTTTAGTGGAATTATTAGTTGTTTTGTGATGAGATGTAGAAGTCATAGTTGGAGGGTGGAGAGGCGGTTGGTGACTCATCGATTGCCCGGTGTGGGGAGTAGTAGGGCGGGGAATAGTATTGAGAGTAGGATTAGTGGAATTCCTAGTAGGCATGGGCTGGCGAATTGATCGAAGAAGCTTAGGTTCATGGTCAGGCTCAGGGTGTGGTTTTAATGGTTGTAGGAAGTTTGTTAGAGGGCTGATTGGTAGTGGTAAATGATAGGAGTTTAGGTTGAATAGCTAGTAAAAGAGTTAGTCAGGTGGCTAGTATGATGTAAAATCATGGGTTTGGGTTGAGCTGTGGCATGTCACTAAGGAGGAGTGGGTGGTCCTCTATCTCTAGCTTAAAAGGCTAGTGCTGTTTGCATAGCTTCTTAATGATTAGGATGATAGTAGTGAAGATCAGCTCTCGAAGTGGGTAAGTGGAGTGGATTCTACTACAATTGGTATGTAGCTGTGATTGGCCCCGCAGATTTCTGAACACTGGCCGTAGAAGATTCCTGGTCGAGTGGCAATAAATGATGTTTGGTTTAGTCGTCCGGGGATTGCGTCGGTTTTTACCCCTAGGGTGGGGACTGCTCAGGAGTGGAGGACGTCGCCAGCAGTGACGATAATGCGAATTGGGGATTCTATTGGGATAACAACGCGGTGGTCGACTTCTAGTAGTCGGAAATGTCCCTGTGGGAGGTCTGTTGTGGGGATTATGTATGAGTCAAATGTTAGATCTTTAAAGTCTGTGTATTCGTAGGTTCAGTATCATTGATGGCCGATGGCTTTTAGAGTTAGGTCTGGTTCATCAATTTCGTCTATCATGTATAGGATTTGTAGGGATGGTAAGGCAAGTAGGATAAGGACGATGGCTGGTAGGATTGTTCAGATTAGTTCTACTTCTTGTGCGTCAACAGTATTTGAGGATAGTTTTTCTATTAGTATGAGGGCTAAGAGGTAAAGGACCAGGCTGCAGATTGCTAGCGCGACTATCAGGGCATGGTCGTGGAATTCAACAAGTTCTTCTATGATGGGGGAGGAAGCGTCTTGAAATCCGAGTTGTGAGTGATTGGCCACGTGAGATGTACAGGGTTTTCACTTGTGATTTAGTCTTGACAAGGCTACGTAATTGGTTTACTAACATCTCATAAGAAAGGAGCATGAGTGGTTTGATGCGGCTGGCTTGAAACCAGTATATGAGGGTTCGATTCCTTCCTTTCTTGTACTTGGACAAAGGCTGGTTCTTCGAAAGTGTGGTATGGAGGTGGGCAGCCGTGGATTCATTCAACGTTGGTGGGGGTTAGTTCTGGCTGTAGGACTTTTCGTTTTGATGTGAAGGCTTCTCAGATGATGAATATTAGTATAATTACGGCTGTTATTGAGATTAATGAGCCGATGGAGGATATGGTGTTTCATAGGGTGTAAGCGTCTGGGTAGTCGGAGTATCGTCGGGGCATGCCGGCTAGGCCTAGGAAGTGTTGTGGGAAGAAGGTTAGGTTTACACCTGTAAATATGACTCCAAAGTGAGTTTTGGTTCATGTGGGGTGTAGGGTATATCCTGTGAATAGTGGGAATCAGTGAGTGAAGCCTGCTAGGATAGCAAAGACGGCCCCTATTGATAGAACATAATGGAAGTGAGCGACTACATAGTATGTATCATGTAGAGCGATGTCTAGTGAGGAGTTTGCTAGAACAATTCCTGTTAGGCCTCCGATGGTGAAGAGGAAGATGAAGCCTAGGGCTCAGAGTATTGGAGGGTCTCATTTGATAGTCCCTCCATGTAGCGTAGCTAGTCAGCTGAAGACTTTGATGCCAGTTGGAATGGCGATGATTATAGTGGCGGATGTGAAGTATGCTCGGGTGTCTACGTCTATACCTACTGTAAATATGTGGTGGGCTCATACGATAAAGCCTAGGAATCCGATGGATAATATGGCTCATACTATTCCTATGTAGCCGAATGGTTCTTTTTTGCCTGCATAGTATGTTACTACGTGGGAGATGATCCCGAATCCTGGGAGGATCAGAATGTAGACTTCTGGGTGGCCGAAGAATCAGAAGAGGTGTTGGTATAGGACAGGGTCTCCTCCTCCAGCAGGGTCAAAGAATGTGGTGTTTAGGTTTCGGTCTGTGAGTAGTATAGTAATGCCAGCAGCGAGGACTGGAAGGGATAGTAGTAGTAGGACGGCGGTGATAAGGACGGATCATACGAATAGGGGGGTTTGGTACTGTGATAGGGCGGGAGGTTTTATGTTGATGGCGGTTGTGATGAAGTTGATTGCTCCTAGGATTGAGGAGACACCTGCTAGGTGGAGGGAGAAGATGGCTAGGTCTACTGAGGCTCCAGCGTGGGCTAAATTGCCAGCTAGGGGCGGGTATACGGTTCATCCTGTGCCTGCCCCTGCTTCTACTGTGGAGGAGGCTAGTAGAAGTAGGAAGGACGGAGGGAGTAATCAGAAGCTTATGTTGTTTATGCGTGGGAATGCTATGTCTGGAGCCCCGATTATAAGGGGGACTAATCAGTTTCCGAACCCTCCAATTATGATTGGTATAACTATGAAGAAGATTATTACGAAAGCATGGGCAGTAACGATTACGTTGTAGATTTGGTCGTCTCCTAGGAGGGTTCCTGGTTGACCAAGTTCTGCGCGAATAAGAAGGCTAAGGGCGGTTCCAACTATGCCAGCTCATGCGCCGAAGATTAGGTATAGGGTGCCAATGTCTTTGTGGTTGGTTGAGAATAGTCATCGGGTAATGAAGGTCACAGGTAAGATGGCTGAGTGTTGAGGCGTTAGGCTGTAGTCCTTTTTACAGAGGTTCAATTCCTCTTCTTATCGACCCTGTGGTGAAATTCATGTTGAGTTGCAAGCTCATTGATGTGCGTTAAGAGCGTGCCAGGGTCTGGTAGACAGAAGCCTGTTGGTTTGGGCATTTAGCTGTTAACTAGAATTTTGTGGGATCAAGGCCCACCTGTCTAGGTAAGGCCCTAGCTTAATGAAAGCGTTTGAGTTGCATTTAGGAGATGTAGGTTAATGTCCTACGGGTCTTAGCAGAAACTAAGAGAGTTTAACTCTTATTTAAGGCTTTGAAGGCCTTCGGTTTAGTGGCAGGTTATCCTAAGTTTCTTAGATGGCGGTTAAGATTATGGGGGAGAGGGGTAGTAGTAGGGTTGACAGGGATATGAGAATGGCGGTTAGGGCGGGTGTTGGTTTATCAATGTGCCATTGTTTTATGTGGTTTGTGGAGTTTGGCGGGAGTGTGATTGTTGAGTAGTATGCAAGACGTAGGTAGAAGAATAATCCTAGTAGTGAGAGTATGGCAATGGTTGTGGCTGTTGCAGTTATTTCTTGTTTAGTTAGTTCTTGGATGATGAGCCATTTAGGCAGGAAGCCTGTTAATGGGGGAAGGCCTGCTAGGGAGAGTAGGGCGAGTATTAGGGTGGCATTTAGTACGGGGGCTTTTGTTCATGAGGTTATTATTGTTGATAGTTTTAGGACTTTGGTTGTGTTGAGGGTAATAAAAATAGTGGCAGTTATTAGGGTGTAGAGGTAGAAGGTTAGTAGGGTGAGTTTGGGGTCGTAGATAATGATGATGGCCATCCAGCCTAGGTGGGAGATGGAGGAGAAGGCTAGGATTTTTCGGGTTTGGGTTTGGTTTAGTCCTATTCAGCCTCCTAGGGCGGCTGAGGCAATGGCTATGGTGGTTAGTAGTGCTGGGCTAAGGGATGGGGATGTTAGGAAGAGAATGGTGATTGGGGGAAATTTTATTATTGTTGATAGTAATAGAGCAGTGGTTAGGGATGAGCCTTGAAGTACTTCTGGGAATCAGAAATGGAATGGCACTAGGCCTAGTTTTATTGCAATTGCTGTTGTCAGGAGGAGGGAGGACGTTGGGTGGCTTAGCTGGGTGATGTCCCATTGTCCTGTGAACCATGCATTGATTGTACTTGAGAAGAGGACTAGTGTAGAGGCAGTTGCTTGGACTAGAAAGTATTTGATTGCGGCTTCGATGGCTCGAGGGTGATGGGATTTTGAGATGAGAGGGAGGATAGCGAGGGTATTAATTTCTAGTCCTATTCAGGCTATCATTCAATGGTTGCTTGAGATTGTGATGGTTGTTCCTAGGAGAAGGCTTAGTGAGAAAATTAGTGTTGCATGTGGGTTCATTAGTAGGGGAAGGGGTTAAACCATCATTTTCGGGGTATGGGCCCGATAGCTTTGTTAGCTGACCCTACTAGGAAATAATATAAAGGAAGTATGAAGAGTTTTGATTTCTTCTGTGTAGGTTCGATTCCTACTTTTCTAAGGCTTCTTAGGAAATGAGAGGGCTGGTATACCTCTATGTTCACTTTATCATAGTGATCCTTTACGTTCAGGCACATTTCCTTAGATAAGGAGGCAGGCCTGCGTAGCAGATTGGTATGCTTGTGTGCCAGAGGCATAGTGCTAATGTTAGTGGAAGGAAGTTTTTTCAGAGCAGATGTATGAGTTGATCATAGCGAAATCGTGGGTAGGAGGCACGGATTCATAGGAAGCCTGATGAGAGGAGTAAAACTTTTGTGGCTAAGAGCATTGGGAATAGTTCTGGGGAGGGGTTTAGTGAGCTTGGGTTTAGGAATAGGATGGTGGTTAATGTATTTATTAGTATGATATTTGCATATTCGGCTAGGAAGAATAGGGCGAATGGGCCAGCGGCATATTCTACATTGAAGCCGGATACTAGTTCGGACTCACCCTCTGTAAGGTCAAATGGGGCACGGTTTGTTTCGGCGAGTGTTGAGATGTATCATATTATTGCAAGGGGTCAGGAGGAGAAGATTAGGTATAGTGGTTCTTGGGTAGTGGTGAGAGTGTTTAAGGTGTAGTTTCCACTGAGCACGATTATGGATAGGAGGATGATGGCTAGTGTTACTTCGTAGGAGATGGTTTGTGCTACTGCCCGTAATGCGCCAATTAGAGCATATTTTGAGTTTGAAGCTCACCCGGATCAGAGAATGGAGTATACTGCTAGGCTGGATATGGCTAGGAGAAAGAGAAGGCCTAGGTTTAGATCTGCGAGAGAGAATGGAAGGGGTAGGGGAGCTCAGATTGTAATTGCTAGCAGGAGGGCTAGTATGGGAGTTATGATAAAGAGGAATGGGGAGGCGGTGGATGGTCGAATGGGCTCTTTAATGAATAGTTTTACTCCATCTGCCACTGGCTGTAATAGCCCAAAAGGGCCTACAATGTTTGGACCTTTTCGAGCTTGTATGTAGCTTAGGACTTTTCGCTCTACTAGTGTTAGGAAGGCAACGGCGATTAGAATTGGAATCGCGTAAGAGAGGGACATGATGAGGTGGGTTATAATAGGGGGATGGGTCATGGGTAGGTAGGTGTGGGGGCTAGGGAGAGGATTTGAACCTCTGAGTAAAGGGTTTAAGCCTTTTGCATTTACCGAGCTCTGCCACGCTAGCCAGCCCTTTTCTAGGGCGTATGGGTATGGGTATCCTCTTAGTAGTTTAGTTGGGTTCATTACTTAGAGGGGAGGCGTGCTTATGGTATTGGCCTTACTTCTCCGGTCCTTTCGTACTAGGAGAGGTCTGTCATAGATAGAAACCGACCTGGATTGCTCCGGTCTGAACTCAGATCACGTAGGACTGTTAATCGTTGAACAAACGAACCCTTAGTAGCGGCTGCACCACTGGGGTGTCCTGATCCAACATCGAGGTCGTAAACCTCCCTGTCGATATGGGCTCTTGAGGGAGATTGCGCTGTTATCCCTGGGGTAGCTTGGTCCATTGGTCAATTGTATTGGGTCTGGTTACTGTTTGTACGTTGATGGGTTGCTCTTGGTCAGGAGGTGTGGTCCTGTTTTTGGAGGGTTTGTTTTTCTCCAAGGTCGCCCCAACCGAAAAATACGAGTCAGTGCTTTAAGGTAGTGAGCCTAGTAGGTTTTGGTTTGTTGTGTGATGACCGTTGATTTTAAAGTTCCACAGGGTCTTCTCGTCTTATGTGTTTATCCCTGCTTTTGCACGGGGAGATCAATTTCACTGATTATCTGTAAGAGACAGTTAGGACCTCGTTTAGCCGTTCATACAAGTCTCGATTTATGAGACAATTGATTGCGCTACCTTCGCACGGTTAGGATACCGCGGCCGTTGAACAGGAGGTCACTGGGCAGGCATCACCTTCAATACTTGGTCGGCTGAAGGCTATGTTTTTGGTAAACAGTCGGGCCCTGGGTTTGCCTAGTTCCTTTTACAGATTTTAATCTTTCTAACGGGCGCTCCTGGGTTGGGTTAACAGGGCGGGTTTAATACTTAGTCTTGTTGGAGTTATGGTATTTGAATAGCCTGTTAATAATGTGATGATGTAAGCTTGCGCTTGAGAGGGGTAGTCCCTGGTTACTTATTTTAGCATTAATTCTCCTATTGGCATAGGTTAGCCCGTTGGTGGTAAGGGAGTCATGTTGTCTTTGGATTTTTAAGTGTAGAGCTTTGACGCACTCTTTGTTGATGGCTGCTTAAAGGCCCACAGTTTGGAGGCATGTAAGTGGTGGGTTGTTTTATCCGCTAGAGGAGATTGTGTTCTTTTTTAAAGGAGCTGTACCTCCTTTAAATTACTCTTGACTCACTACATTGGGGGTTGTTAGGTGATCCATGGAGAGGAGTTAAGGGGGAACTGAGATTCATTTCACGGGCAACCAGCTATCACCTGGCTCGGTTGGCTTTTCACCTCTACTAACAAGTCATCCCACTCTTTTGCAACAGAGACGGGTTCGCTCAGGGGTAGCTGCTTGTGAGTAGCTCGCTCAGGTTTCGGGGTGGCAAGCTTAAATTCGTTTTGCTTGGTTGTTCTTGCTAAATCATGATGCGAGAGGTACAAGGGTTGATCTTTGCTGTTTGGTGCTTGGTTTTTCATTGTTATTTCATCTTTCCCTTGCGGTACAGGGTCTCTATCGCGTCGGGAGGGCCCTTTTCTATCACCTATACTAAGTAAGAAGAATGTTTTAGTTTGGAGGTAAAGTTAATTTTTGATGTACTATGTGTGGTGGGTATGGTTAAGTCGAGCTAGAGTAGGCTTCAAGACGATCTGTTGATAGCAGATATCTCTCAGGTGTAAGCTGAGTGCTTTATGTTATAGCTACGTCTTGTGTGTGCTAAGTGCACCTTCCGGTACACTTACCTTGTTACGACTTACCTCATCTTCGGCTGGTGGGGGTATTAGGTATGGTGGTTTGGTAGCTTATGAGGAGGGTGACGGGCGGTATGTACGTGCCCCAGGGCCAGTTTAAAGGGGGCTTTATTATCCCCCTTTACTGCTAAATCCGCCTTCTAGGGGCTGTTTCATGTCCCTTTTCGTAAGTTTTCTATCTTAGAAAATGTAGCCCATTTCTTCCGACCCATAGGCTATACCTTGACCTGTCTTGCTAGCGGGGGTAGCTGTTGTGCTCACTGTTGGGCTCTCAAGGAAGGTGAGCTGGCGACGGCGGTATGTAGGCTGCTTTGGCAAGGGGCGGTTGGGTGTATCGTGGGTTATCGATTACAGAACAGGCTCCTCTAGGTGGGTTTGGGGCACCGCCAAGTCCTTAGAGTTTTAAGCGTTTGTGCTCGTAGTTCTCGGGCGGGTACTTTAGTAGGGTAAGTACCAAGATTTAGGGCTAAGCATAGTGGGGTATCTAATCCCAGTTTGTGCCTTGGCTTTCGTGGGCTTAATCAGTCGTAGTTGCTAGGATCGTCTTGAGGGTGGTTTTAGGTGCATCTTTGGCTTATGACAGCTCAGTTGTACTTTAATCCTAGTTGTTGTGACAATGTGATACCACTCTTTACGCCGATTGCAGTTAACTTGGGTTTCTTGTGTGACCGCGGTGGCTGGCACAAGATTTACCAACCCTGGATGTTGCTATAACTAAGTCAAGTTTACACTTATTGCTTAATGTTAATTACTGCTGAGTACCCGTGGGGGTGTGGCTAAGCAAGGTGTCTTGGGCTACAACAGTGGGTGTGCCTGATACCCGCTCCCTTCATCTAGGTAAGAAATCTGGGGCATTTACACTGGGGTGCGGATACTTGCATGTATATATTTAGCAAAAGTTAACGGTAAGGTTAGGACTAAGTCTTTTGTCCTTGGGTGCATATGGCAGCCGTCTTGGCATCTTCAGTGCCATGCTTTAGTTGTAAGCTACAAGGACGGTTGAAGTTGTTGTTTGTTGTTTGTTGTTTGTTGTTTGTTTGTTGTTTGTTTGTTGTTTGTTTGTTGTTTGTTTGTTTGTTTGTTGTTTGTTTGTTTGTTTGTTTGTTTGTTGTTTGTTTGTTTGTTGTTTGTTTGTTTGTTTGTTGTTTGTTTGTTTGTTTGTTGTTTGTTTGTTTGTTGTTTGTTTGTTTGTTGTTTGTTGTTTGTTTGTTTGTTGTTTGTTTGTTTGTTGTTTGTTGTTTGTTGGTGGTTGATGAAATTTTAGTAGGGTTATTGGAGATAGTGGAGTAGATTTTGGGGGGTTGGATGGATGGAACGGTTGTGAGATACAAACAAACGTTTGATTTATTAATGGAACTTTAGCGCTTGAATAGGTGAAAGGAACCATGGATAAAAGATACAAACAAACGTTTGATTTATTAATGGAACTTTAGCGCTTGAATAGGTGAAAGGAACCATGGATAAAAGATACAAACAAACGTTTGATTTATTAATGGAACTTTAGCGCTTGAATAGGTGAAAGGAACCATGGATAAAAGATACAAACAAACGTTTGATTTATTAATGAAATTTTAGTGCTAAACGAATGAAACGATCAAACAAAAAGATGGAATGAAAAATGTGAAACGAAATGAATAAAATAGTTTAGGTGAAAGTTACTAGTTCTGTTTAGAAAGTTAGAGGAAGTGTAAAGATAGATAAAGATAAAATACTATGTCCTACAAGCATTCACTGAATAGTAAATACCTTAAAGAGTCTGTGGACACGCCATAACTAAATGGAAACCAAAGTGCATCAGTGTTAAGATGATTCCCCATATACGCCAACCGTCTCATTCAGGCATTCCTGAGGACCAACGCCAGACCGAAAACCATGTGATGCCCACGTCTTGAACTGGATTGCTCCTGCTCCGGCACTGGAAGGGCCACCTGTGAAGAAGCCCCAAAAAGAAAAAATACCAGAGGCGCCAAAGATCATTGAGATGCCGCGATCACGGGTGAGATGGTGACCGCCATTAACCAAATGACTCTGTGAAGGGCAAGTTATCGGGAGTTATGCGAGACCATGGCCCTGACCGAGGAACCAGAGGCGCAAAAGCGCAAGTTGTGCTAGGGGTGTAGGGGGAAAGAATGATCCTGACGCTAGTCACACCGGATCTTACAGACACCGGGTTGCTGATTTCACGTGAGAACTCCGATTAATAGATAACCTGGTCCTTCAGCTACCGGCCCGCCGAGCAGGAACTGAGATACCATGGCCAGCTACCATTCAGATCTTATCCCCAAGCGTATCCGTACCCTCTCTACTACTTCCTGTACAGACCCAAACCATAGAATGGGCCTAGTCCTAGTTACTTAGTACTTAACCCTTCAACCATAGCATCCCTATCCCCTTGGGAGACCTGATCCTAAGAGGCTCAGTACCCTACTACTACACATCATATCTCCAGTCCTCCCCTAGGTATATTATCCACCTACCATTACAGATCCTATCCATAAAACATTACAAGAAACTCCCACTCAAAGCATAACACTACATTTCTGCCGAAACATTACAGTATTTATCCACGCATCATTTCAACACTTGTCCCTATATCAGTACAATTAATGTCCTGGAACAAGTACAATGTATGTCCTAAAACCAGTGTAATGTTAAGCGGACAAGCAAGTTAATGCACATCTACATAGCCGTTTGCGTAGCAGTCAGCTAGTACATTTCCCACTACAGTTACCTGTGGGGGGGTAGGGGGGGTACCGAGGAGGGTATGCTCTTAATT